TATTTCTTATATTATCATCAATTTTATATGTATCCTTTGAAAAAAAGGAGACCTTATTATTTATTGTTGATAAAAGTAAATTTTGATTGACTACTTTGGATGCTGCTTTTCCCCATAGAGATATTGAATAGAACGAGCTATTTTTAGTGTTATTGAAATTTTTTAAATGAACGCGCAAATGCCCATCAAAAGTAAGTAAATACATCCGAAACATATAAAATGCGGTTAATCCCGCTGTGAAACAAGCTATTATTGCGAGAATTGGTGAATACAACCAACTATCGTTAAGAATTTCATCTTTGGACCAAAAACAAGCAAGAGGCGGAATACCACAAAGAGAAAGTGTACCTAATAAGAAAGTAGTTCTTGTAATTGGAAGATATCTTGTTAAACCACCCATAAGAACCATATTTTGACTTTTATCTGGTGCATATCCAACAATGGGTTCCATTGAATGAATAATAGATCCGGACCCCAAAAACAATAAAGCTTTAGAATAGGCATGAGTTATTAAATGGAATAAGGCAGCTCGATAAGAACCTATACCTAAAGCTAACATAATATAACCCAATTGAGACATTGTCGAATAGGCTAAACTTCTTTTAATGTCTCTTTGAGCAAGAGCCAAAGTAGCTCCTAATAGTACTGTTATTACGCCTATTAAAGAAACGAAATTCATTATATAAGGTATAACTCTGAAAAGAGGAAGAAGCCGAGCTACAATAAAAATTCCCGCTGCTACCATGGTAGCAGCATGTATAAGAGCCGAAATAGGGGTGGGCCCCTCCATAGCATCAGGTAACCATACGTGAAGAGGGAATTGTGCGGATTTGGCAATTGCGCCGACGAATAATAAAAAGGCACAGAGAGTAGCAAAGACAGAATTGGCCCCATTCTTATGGATCAAGTTATTAACTATTTCGAACAAATCCCGAAATTCGAAACTGCCTGTTATCCAATAAAAACCTAAGATTCCTAATAATAAACCAAAATCTCCTACACGATTAGTTACAAAAGCTTTTTGGCAAGCACTTGCTGCAATCGGTCGTGTAAACCAAAAACCTATTAATAAATATGAAGACATTCCCACCAGTTCCCAAAAAATATAAATTTGTATCAAATTAGAACTAGTAACTAATCCCAACATGGAAGTATTAGAAAAACTCATATAAGCAAAAAATCTCAAATATCCTTGATCGTGAGACATATAATTGTCACTATAAATAAGAACAATGATTCCAACAGTAGTAATTAGTATTGACATAATAGAAGTAAGTGGATCGATCAAGTGTCCGAACTCTAAGGAAAAATCATTATTTATGGTCCAAGACCCTAGATATTGATAGATAAAACTTCCATTTATTTGCTGAATAGACAGACTGGCGGAAAACCCCATAGTTATACTTAAAAGTAAAACACTAGTAAAAGCCCACATACGACGAATATTTTTTGTTGCTGTAGGAATAAGCAGAAGTCCAAATCCTATTGACATAGTAACTGGAAGCGGAAGAAAGGGTATTATCCATGCATATTGATATGTATGTTCCATAAAAAAACAAATTTTAATTTTATATGTATTTGTATATATATTTGTATATATTTATATTTTATTATATATTTATATTTATTATATATTTATATATATATTAAATATATTTAATAATATATATATTTAATAATATATTTAATATTTAATTTCTTTAATATTTAATAATAGATTTATTTATATTTAATATTTTTATTTCTTTATTTGTCTATTTTTATTTATATTATATGTTTATGTTTTGAAAAATGATTTATTATCCACGGAATAAGTATTATGGATAATGACTAAAAAAACGATCTAAATATATGTCTTTCACATACAATGATAAAAATTTGTATTTTGTTTTTGAATGGCGGTTCCAAAAAAACGTACTTCTATGTCAAAAAAACGTATTCGTAGAAATAGTTGGAAAAAGAAGGGATATTTAACGGCAGTAAAAGCTCTTTCTTTAGCTAAATCGGTTTCCACTGGGCATTCCAAAAGCTTTTTTGTGCAACAAACAAGTAATAAAATTTTGGAATAATTTAAATCGACATACCATTAAGAACTTAAAATTTTTTAAGATGAATGATTCGCTAAGCTAATGTATTGAGTGTATTTAATTCCTTAACTTAATATCAATATTAGTTAGAACTAACTGCCACGGCGTGGGATATAGAATAATAATTCTTATGTTTAATGACCTCTAATCTTTATATATTATTATTTTTTTATCTATCAATTAACTTTTAACAATAGAATATTCTATTGTTAAAAGTTAATTGATAGAGATTGAAAGTTTTTTTTATGTCTAGCCCAAAACCTAATTATATTTAGTAAATAGTAGCATAAATTACGAAGAGTCTTATTAATGATACTAAGGTAAGGTATTTAAATCATTAGAAAAATTCCTCGGGGTTAGTGATAAAATTGTGATAAATATGAAATTCTAGTTTTTTTTATTGATAAAATCAATTTTTTGAATTTTAAATACCTGAAAATAAGATAAAAAAATCATCTAAAAAAAAAAGACAATTTTGAGTTCTATAGCTCGACCCTCGGCCGAGAGCAAAACTATCTAGTTCTGCCTGTTCTGGTAGAACTTCATTTCTAGATTCTAGATATGCGAAAGTTTATTGTTAAAGCTGAATCCTACGGCGATACTTAGTAAACACTCAAATATGACTTTAAATGAGTCTTTTTTCATCGATTCTAATTTTTACTAACTATATTGAATCCTTTAATCTTGACCATTCAACACGAATTTACTATTATTTATTAATATTTTGAATAAGCCGCCATGGTGAAATCGGTAGACACGCTGCTCTTAGGAAGCAGTGCTAGAGCATCTCGGTTCGAGTCCGAGTGGCGGCATCCTCTAAAAGGGACACAGTGGATCCTATAATTATAATAATGCATTTAATTATCGATTTTAATTTTATATTCTATAAAGGAGAGCCCCCTTTTTATGATATTTGTGACTTTAGAACATATATTAACTCATATCTCTTTTTCGATCATTTCCATTGTAATTATGATTGATTTGATAACCTTATTAGTCCGCGAAATCGTAGGATTACGCAATTCATCGGAAAGAGGTATGATAACTACTTTTTTCTCTATAACAGGATTATTAGTTATTCGTTGGATTTATTCGGGGCATTTCCCATTAAGTAATTTATATGAGTCATTAATCTTCCTTTCATGGAGTTTCTCCATTATTCATATGATTCCTAAGATACGAAATCATAAAAATGATTTAAGCGTAATAACCACACCAAGTTCTATTTTGACCCAAGGTTTCGCCACATCGGGTCTTTCAACCGAAATGCATCAATCTGCAATATTAGTACCTGCTCTACAATCTCAGTGGTTAATGATGCACGTAAGTATGATGTTATTGAGCTATGCAGCTCTTTTATGTGGATCATTATTATCAGTCGCTCTTTTAGTTATTACATTTCGAAAAAACATCGATATTTTTTTGAAAAGCAATAATTTAGTAATTACATCATTTGCCTTTGGCGAAGTCGAAGACTTGAATGAAAAAAGAAGTGTTTTTAAAAACACTTCTTTTCTTTCATTTCGAAATTATTACAAATATCAATTGACTCAGCGTTTAGATTATTGGAGTTATCGTGTCATTAGTTTAGGATTTACCCTTTTAACCATAGGCATTCTTTCCGGAGCAGTATGGGCTAATGAGGCTTGGGGATCTTATTGGAATTGGGACCCTAAGGAAACTTGGGCATTTATTACTTGGATCATATTCGCGATTTATTTACATACTAGAACAAATCAAAGTTTACAAGATACGAATTCGGCACTTGTGGCTTCTATAGGATTTCTTATAATTTGGATATGTTATTTTGGGATCAATCTATTAGGAATAGGTCTACATAGTTATGGTTCATTCACATTAACATCTAATTGAATAAACTGGCTGAAGGATACATAATATAAGAACATCGTTTCATATATAACGAGAGTTTTTGCGAACCATTTGACTCAAGGAATCAAATGGTTCGCAAAAACTCGAGATACATCTCATTACAACTCTAATTCACTGGATTTTATAGAATTCTAAAACTTTCCGTTTCGTCTCATTAATAAAAACTATCTATAAAAATAATTAGATAGAATAGCTTGTACCTTGTCAACTGATAGTAAAAGCACGAAATCAGGATAAATACCAATCCCTATGACGGGTAAAAAGAGACAGATCGAAACAAAAAGTTCTCGTGGTCCAGAATCCACAAAATTAGAGTTTGGAACATTGAATAACTTGTATCCGTAGAAAATCTGACGTAACATAGATAATAAATAAATAGGAGTTAATATCATTCCAATTGCCATTACAAAAGTAATTAGTACTTTTGGCATTAAAAGATATTTTGAGCTGGTAATTAGTCCAAAAAATACTACTAATTCTGCAACAAAACCACTCATTCCTGGCAATGCAAGAGAGGCCATCGAGAAGCTACTAAACATGGTAAATATTTTTGGCATTGGGACAGCTATCCCCCCCATTTCGTCGAGATAAACAAGACGTATTCTATCACAACAGGTTCCCGCCAAGAAAAAAAGTGCAGCACCAATAAATCCATGAGAAAGTATTTGTAAAATGGCTCCATTTAGTCCCATGTTGGTTATAGAGCCAATTCCTATAATTGTGAAACCCATGTGAGATACAGAGGAATAGGCTATTCTCTTTTTTAAATTGCGTTGACCAAAAGAGGTTGAAGCTGCATAGATTATTTGTATTGTTCCCACTATCACCAACCATGGAGAAAATATGGAATGAGCGTGGGGTAATAATTCCATATTGATCCGAATCAATCCGTATGCTCCCATTTTTAATAAAATTCCGGCAAGAAGCATACATGTACTGTAATGTGCTTCTCCATGGGTATCTGGTAACCATGTATGTAGGGGTATGATCGGCGATTTGACAGCATAAACAATAAGGAAGCCAAAATAGAATATTATTTCCAATGCCATAGGATATGATTGATTAGCTAGTATTTCAAAATCTAATGTTGGTTCATTGGAACCATATAAACCCATACCTAGAACTCCTATTAATAGAAAAATAGAACCCCCCGCAGTATACAAAATAAACTTTGTAGCCGAGTACAGGCGCTTTTTCCCCCCCCACATGGATAAAAGTAAGTAAACAGGAATTAATTCTAACTCCCACATGATAAAAAAAAGTAAAAGGTCTCGAGAAGAAAATGATCCTATTTGCCCACTGTACATTGCTAACATAAAGAAATAGAATAATCGCGAATTTCGAGTAACTGGCCAAGCTGCTAAAGTCGCTAAAGTAGTGATAAATCCTGTCAGTAAAATAGGTCCCGCGGAAAGTCCATCGATTCCCAATCTCCAGTGAAAATCAAAAATATTTATCCATTTCAAATCTTCTTCCAATTGGATTAATGAATCGTCCAATTGGAAATGATAACAGAATGCATAGGTCATTAGAAGGAGTTCTAATAAGCATATACATATAGTATACCATCTAAACACCTTATTCCCCCTATGAGGAAGAAAAAAAATGGAAGAACCCGCGAATATCGGCAAAACAACAAGTATTGTTAACCAAGGAAAATAACTCGTGATAAAGACAAGATACGCTTTGACCAGAAAAGCCCGTGCTCGGAATAATATATTTTATTGAGTACGGGCTTTTTTTTGTCGGTAAAGAGGAATCAAATGATTCAAGTGGAGTTTTTGTAACGTATCAATCAATAAGATAGACCCATGCTGCGGGTTGTTTCATGCCATAAATAAACACGGACACTCAAAAAGTCTGTTGGGCAAGCGGATTCACATCTCTTACAACCTACACAATCCTCGGTTCTTGGCGCGGAAGCAATTTGCTTGGCTTTACATCCGTCCCAAGGTATCATTTCCAATACATCTGTGGGGCAGGCGCGTACACATTGAGTACACCCTATACATGTATCATAAATTTTTACTGAATGTGACATTGAATCTATAAATTCCTGTTTTCAACATAAAAAATTTTCGATCTGGTATGGTAAAAATGGTAAAATCAGTAGTAAATGAATTATAGGTTTATATTGTAGACACCAGACGAATCAATGATTTTTCAATTTTTTTTTTAGAATCAATATATTTCTCAATCTGTTCATGAGAAAGTGCCAAGAGCCTTTGATTTTTTTTTCAACAACCACAGTCATACAATACAAGTCGGACATCCGAATTCAAATTGGTCAACAAACAATACAATCAATATCTAATATTAACAATATCCAAATTTTATTTGAATTCTAATAAATCTAACAAATTAATATAATGAAAATAAAATTAATTTAATCTTAAATTTAATATTAATAAATACAAATTCTATAATTTTATTTTTATATAGAATTAGATTATTTCTATTAATGAAAATGAATGATTACGACTAATTTAATTATTCAACAAATTTGATTGATTGATACGAGTTGATTTTCTGTTATGATGGATCGACGAAACAATAGCTAGCCCAATAGCTGCTTCGGCAGCTGCAATAGCTATAACAAAGATTGAGAAAATGTCTCCTTTTAATTGGCGACTATCAAATAAATCAGAAAATGTTACGAGATTAACATTAACTGAATTTAGTATAAGCTCAAGACACATAAGTGCTCTAACCATGTTTCGACTTGTGATTAATCCGTAGATACCGATAGAAAACAAATAGACACTCAAAAAAAGTACATGCTCAAACATCATTAACTAACTCCTCATCAATTTTGATTCATTTCAATATGATATGAATAACAATTCAACTGATTTGATTGACTAGAATAGAACATTACAGAACAAAAGTAAGGTATTGGCAATAGATTTAACTAAAAAGTTTAAACCTTTCCACTTTTTATTTTATTTCAAATTTCTCATTCTAAAAATTTTTTGTTTTGAATTCTAAGTATTTATTATTGACGAGCCATAGTAATTGCACCTATTAAAGAAACTAAAAGAATTATAGAAATGAGTTCAAATGGAAGATAAAAATCTGTTGATAAATGAATCCCAATTTGTTGAACATTACTTATTAAGTCCTGTTCTAAAATCTGGTTTGATCTTGTAGTCCAAAGAATTCCATACCATGACGTATCTGGGATAGTAGTAACTAATGAAAAAAGAATACTTGTACAAACCAGTGAAGTAACCCCATCTCCAAGGGTCCAAAGGCGGGAATCGTTAGAATATTCTGAACCATTCATGAACATTACAGCAAATATGATTAAGACATTTATGGCTCCTACATAAATAAGAAGTTGTGCAGCAGCTACAAAATAAGAATTCGATAGAATATAGAATAAGGATATACAAACAAGAACCAATCCCAATGAAAAGGCAGAATAAATTGGATTGGTAAATAATACTACTCCCAGGCCCCCCAATATAAGAACTGATCCCAAAAATACTACAAGAATATCATGTATTGATCCAGGTAAATCCATTATGTATGAAATAAGAGATAAATCGAAAGATTTCATGACCTTACTGAATAGTCCAGGAAGGAAAAATTACCCTATTTTTTTCTTGTCTATGATACGTTCCTAAATTCAATCTTAATGTAGTATAGATTAATCTAAATATGGATAAAGTTATTGGACCAACTCCACTTTTTCATTTTGAGTTTTTTTGGAAGAAAAGAGGAGTTGGAATTTTCTATTTTGAAATCATCACGAAAAATATATTCTAAGTTTAAATAAACCGCGGATTCTCAATAATCAACAGTTATTGGTTATTACTTTTAGTTACATTGATTAACAAACAAAAAAAAGAAATTTGGATCCTTTCTATCAAAAAAAAATCTTAGTAATTGGTAATTGTTCTTGAATCAAGGTATCTCCCCTTGTCTATTTTGATTTTAGTCAAATTCATAACTGTTTGAATTGTGTAGTCTCCAATTACTGACATTGGTAACCGACCCAAAGCAATTTGATTATAATTCAATTCGTGACGATCATAAGTAGAAAGTTCATATTCTTCAGTCATTGATAAACAGTTTGTGGGACAATATTCGACACAGTTACCACAAAATATACAGACACCAAAATCAATACTATAGTTAAGCAATTGTTTCTTTTTAATATCTCTTTCAAATCTCCAGTCAACAACAGGCAGATCTATTGGGCATACACGAACACATACTTCACAAGCAATACATTTATCAAATTCAAAATGTATTCGACCACGGAAACGTTCTGATGTGATCGATTTTTCATAAGGATACTGAATAGTTACAGGTAAGCGATTTGTGTGGGATAAGGTAATTATGAAACTTTGACCAATATACCTTGCGGCTCGTATTGTTTGTTGACCATAATTCATCAACCCAGTCACCATAGGAAACATATTGTAGATATCCACGAATAAGTTGATGTTTCTTTCTCTTGTTTAAGAGAGGTTATGAGTCTAGAATATCGTTATCGTATTGTGTTATTTATAGTGAAACAAGTTGGGAAGAGGTTGTCAATAATAGATTACCTAGAGAAATAGGTAAAAGAAATTTCCACCCAAGATTTAATAGCTGGTCCATTCTCATCCTGGGTAAAGTCCATCTTGTTGTGATAGATATGAAGAGAAACAGATAGGCTTTAGCTAATGTAATAAAGATACCAATTGTCATTCCAAAGACTCTAGCAATTTGATTTATTCCGAAAAGTTCAGGAACGGATATGTATGGAATAGATAAATTCCACCCACCTAAATAAAGAACTGTTACAAATAATGAAGAAACTAAAAGATTGAGGTAAGAAGCAATGTAAAATAAACCGTATTTGATACCGGAATATTCGGTTTGATAACCTGCTACTAATTCCTCCTCCGCTTCTGGTAAATCAAAAGGTAATCTCTCACATTCTGCTAAAGAAGAAATTAGAAAAACTATAAACCCTATAGGTTGACGCCACATATTCCATCCCCAAAAACCATATTTTGACTGCGCCTCAACTATATCAACTGTACTTGAACTGTTCGATAATAATAGTCGATAATAACATCCCTGTTCCCACCGCTATTCCAAAACCGTACATGAAACCTCAGCTTCATACGGCTCCTCTATGGCCATGTACAAATAAATGTAAGGACTGGTTCGGTATTATAGGTATCTTTGGAGGGTGGATGGAATAAAAAAAAAATACCTTAGAAAGTCTCAAAAATTAGACCAATGTAATTCTGTCTGCTAGAAAAAAGGCGCTTCCGAATTGATCTTATCCCTTATAATTCAATTTTCGGTAATAACTTAATCTTTCAATAAAATACTCGTTATATCAACAGATAGAAAGAATTAGACACTCTGTAAATGAATCATAAAGAATAAGAAATTCATATATATATTATATGGGTATAGATGTAAGAAAAAATAAATAATCTATTATTGCATTCTATTTCTTTTGTTCCTGTTCTTCTTTCTCAAAAGAGGTACTGGTACTCCAGAGAATAAAGGATTAATTCGTTCTTGATAGTTATTTCTTTAATCAGTGGCTAGGAGCATACTCTAGATCGGAATCGTGGGGAAGTACTGCTTGATTGTTTCTACCAACTTAAAGCCCCTATTATGTTATGATTCGTTTTATGTGGAAATACCTCTTTTTTGATACCTTACATTATCTCTATCTCTATTACTAATCTTTTGTGTACCTTGGTGTTCCTAACCGTCCACTGATTTTTGATTGATCCCCAGTATGGTAATACATACAAGACAGTAGTAGAAACCCCATACAGTTGATCTTTTGCACCCGCTTCAAGATATGATGACTAATCAAAGAATCTCAATCTTGGGATTTGGGATAAAGAGTTTATACTGCTTATGTTTACTTCCACTTGATTCTTGTATATAGGGAATGAGATTTTATCTTTTTACTACACATTGATAAGCTGTTTTGTTTCACTCATCTAACTATCTGGTTTAACTTATTGACCTGAATGAATGATGAATCAAAAAATGAAAATATCTCTATCTATCCAATACATTCATTCCTCTTTCCTTTATTTCATTTTGAAGAGAGGTCAAAGTTTATGTTCTAACGAATCACACGTAGAGATATTGATAACACACATAGAGTTAATGGTATTTCATAACTAATAGATTGAGCAGCAGCTCGTAGGCCACCTGAAAAGGAATATTTATTATTCGATACATATCCTGATATAAGAAGCCCAATTGGAGCAATACTTGAAATGGAGATCCATAAAAAAACACCTATACTGAGATCAGCTAAAACAAGCCGATACCCAAAAGGAATTACTAAATAACTTAATAGAATTGATATGACCGCTATAGACGGTCCGATACTAAACAAACGAATATCTCCCCTGGATGGGAGGAGGTCCTCTTTAAAAAGTAATTTAGTTCCGTCTGCTAGAGCTTGAAGAATTCCCAACGGGCCAGCATACTCAGGTCCAATACGTTGTTGGATCGCTGCAGATATTTCTCTTTCTAACCATACAATTACTAGTACCCCTATTGTGATTCCTAATATAAGGGTCAAAGCAGGGACAAATAGCCAGATGAGTCCATAGACTTCTTTTATGGATTCTGATTTATAAAAAGAATTGATTGTTTGTACTTCTGTTGTGCCAATTATCATTTCAACGATCAACTTCCCCCATAATGATATCTATACTACCTAGTATTGTCATGATATCAGCCAATTTCATTCTTTTAATTAGCTGAGGAAGAATTTGCAAATTGATGAAACCGGGCGCACGAATTTTCCATCTCCAGGGGAAAACACTATTATCTCCTATCAAATAAATTCCTAATTCCCCTTTTGGGGCTTCTACTCTTACATAAAGTTCTTGTTTCGACAATTCAAAATTAGGCGAAGGTTTTTTACTAATGAATCTATATTCAAAATCATTCCATTCGGAATTCTTTGCTCTATCTAAGCGCCGAATTTCTAAATTTTCATAGGGTCCTCCGGGAATTCCTTCTAGAGCCTGTTGAATAATTTTTATGGATTCCCTCATTTCACCAATTCGTACTAAATAACGAGCTAATGAATCTCCTTCTTTTTGCCATTGGACTTCCCAATCGAATTCATTGTAACATTCATAACGATCTACTTTACGAAGATCCCATTGGATTCCAGAAGCTCGTAACATTGGTCCTGATAAGCCCCAATTTATTGCCTCTTCTTCACCAATAATGCCCACTCCTTCAACTCGTTCCAAAAAAATTGGATTCCGCGTAATAAGTTTTTCATATTCAACAACACTCGTTAAAAAATAATCGCAGAAATCCAAACATTTATCTATCCAGCCATGAGGTAGATCAGCAGCTACTCCTCCGATGCGGAAATAATTATGCATCATTCGCATACCTGTCGCAGCTTCGAATAGATCATATAGCAATTCTCTCTCTCTGAAAATATAGAAAAAGGGAGTCTGCGCACCGATATCCGCCATAAAAGGACCAAGCCATAACAAATGAGAAGCTACACGACTCAGCTCTAGCATAATTATTCTGATATAGCTGGCCCTTTGAGGTACTTGAACATTTCCCAATTGTTCTGGTGCATTTACTGTTATTGCTTCTGTGAACATAGTAGCTAAATAATCCCAACGTGTTACATAAGGAAGATATTGTATAATTGTTCGGTTTTCCGCTATTTTTTCCATTCCTCTATGTAAATAGCCCAATACGGGTTCACAGTCAATAACATCTTCACCATCGAGAGTAACGATTAGTCTAAGAACACCATGCATCGATGGGTGATGAGGGCCCATATTGACTATCATGAGATCCTTTCTTGTAGCCGGTACAGTCATATCTTTTCTTCCCTAATTCATTATTCCATGAATTTCTCAAAATGAGGTTTATCAAAATTAAAAATCTAATAACTAAAAACAAAAAATTCAAACGAATCTTCAAATTAACGAGTTTTTGTCTCCCGAATATCCAACTGACTAATTAATTTCTTATAACGTACTCCATTTTTCTTTGACAAATAGGCCAACAGCCGTTGACGTTTTCCCAGAATTTTTCGTAAACCTCTTTGAGATAAAAAATCTTTTTTGTGCAATTCCAAATGCGAGGTGAGTCTCCGGATTTTATTGGTGAAACTGAATACTTGAAATTCAACAGACCCTTTGTTTTCTTCTTTTTCTTCTTGTGGAATAACTGAAATGAATGAATTTTTGACCATAAAAAAATTCTTCTATCTTTTTCCTTTTTATGGATTTTACCGATCAGGAAAAATAATAATTCTTATTCTATTATGTTATGATTATGTCAGTTATTTTAATCTGGTATAAAAAAAAGTCAAAGTTTAGATTTATTCATATTTCATATATTACTATTACTTTTTTTTTATTCACGAAAGAGAGTGATTTTTTTGTATCTAAAAAAATTCTACTAATTTATTATTTCTAGATCCAATTGATAATTGAATTGATATGGTATTAAATCAGTATCATATGTTAAAAAAGGATGTACTAAAATGTAACATAATGTATCGTACGTACATCTTTCGCCATAGATCGGATATAGTATGCAATATATAGCAAATCTATTATTAACTAATTCTGAATCGTGGATACATATGTATCCTTGACATACTAAACCGACTGCCATTATGGGTATCAAACCAGTAACGATTCATACAAGCTAAATCCTCTAATCGGTAATTGGGCCAAAGAAACAATTTGAATTTAATAAAGTTGTTTGCATCTCTATTAAGATGCTTGTCCTCATTTAAAAATTGTCCACAGTTTATTATCTTTTTTTCGTTGCAAAATAGGGGATTTTTAGCCATACCATTCCAATTCCATAAATTTAAACAAATTAGAATTCTCAATTCTCTACGACGCCTATGAGATAGAATATGTTCGGGAACAACGAAATCATAATGATTTTTTTTTTCTCCATTCACAAGCATATCGCTATGCTGTGCAATGGATTTATCGAAATTCTTCTTATCAACATAGCTTTTTTTTTTTAATTTTTTATTAGTTTGAAATGGGTCTTTACTCTTATTAACTAATGAAATACTTATGGTTTGATAGATAATAAATTGCCCCTCCCTTTTTATAGATAAACGAATTGGTTCGATAATTAAAATTCCTCTTTTTATCAATTCTGTAAGAGCAAGATCCTTCTGAATCAGCATTACATCCAGACGCATCTCTCCTCTTTGAATCGAGGATATAGCAATTTCCTTTAGATTTGTCAATCTAAGTAGGAGACAATATACCTTAATATTATTGATCATTCTTTGACTCAAGGGGTCATCCCATCTTAATTGAAAAAGTAAATATTTTTTCAGGAATAAATCTAGTTCTGCTTCCTTCTTGCTCTTGGATTTTTTTTTCTTTCTACGTTTTTTAGTGTCTGATCCCGCGTAATCCTCTTCAACATCTTTTTTTTTTTTTTTTTTTCGTAGATCTGATCCAAGATCTTTTTGACACTGTTGTTCATTTTTTTCTTGATTGGAATTTTCTAAATCAAGATATTCTTTTTGATTCGATAATATAGGAGGTTTTTTTTTTTTATTTACGTTGATGTTTTTATATTGACTAATATTTTCATTTCTATGAAAATCTAAAAGAATAAATTGGATTGGTATAATCCAGGGTTGAATTTTATATGTATCAAAAAGTAGCACAAATTCTGGGAAGAACCAAGATTTGAGTTTTGATATGGTACGATTATGATATAACCTTTCTTGATTCATTCCCATCCAATCAAAAAAGTTTTTTTTTTTTTTTGATGAGTGGATTTCTTGATTAATCAAAATATCTTTTTTTTTCATTTTTTTTTGATACTTATTAATTTGACTTTTAGTATTTTGATTAATCTTCATACCAATATGCGCATTAGTCCAAGTCTCAATATCAATATTTTTTCTAAGACAAAAATGGAGAATTTTACAATCAAAATATTTTCTATCCAGATTTTTATTCGTATCAATAAGATATTTTTCCTCTACATAATCACTAATAGCTGTATTGACCAATACATAAAATGAGTTGGGTTTCAGTGTATTGAAATTATATGGATACAGAATCCCCCGGTTCTCGTTTACTTCTAACGTTGATCCAAAAATATATGAGTTTTTCTTATCCCCATAATTCATATATTCACAATTCATATATTTATGTGATAAAAAATCATATCTGTAGTCTTTTTTCACAAATTTTTTTTTTTGATTTGTAAATGAATCCATTGCAGAATAATCTTCTTTTACGTAATGACTTGATTGGTCTTTTTCGTTTTTATATGAATTCAATTTAATTGAGTCTTTATTTTTAATCATACGAAGTTGATTTACTCTATTTCGCCATTTTTTCCGTAGTAATTGAGACCATTTGATCTGGGAAAAATTGTATTGATAAAAACCCTTTAACCAGTTTTTCCATTCAGTCATTCCAGACTTTTGAATTTTATTATGCCTTGATTTGTAATCAAATATTCCTCGTGTTATGAAATAATCCTTGATTTTCTCTCTAAGATATTGATGGGTTTTGTGATCTTTAAATATGGATCTCAAGTGATACTTGTTAAGTAATTGAGTGTGTGATAATTTGTAAAATACATATGCTTGGGACAAGCAAGATAAGTCACTATAATTATTTAAATTATTATTACTAATATTAGTATTTGAAAACGACTTTTTTAGAGTCGAAATAAAGTTCATTGTATTTTTATTTTTTTCATCAAATCCTTCTTGATTTGTTTCATCGTTATAAGTGGATTTATTTATAATTTTTTTTGTTGATTCAAAAAAAGGTTGTGTATTGATTCTTGGAATTTTTATGGTACATAGCAAGATATCTATGTATATTTTTTCAATGAAAGATTTCATAAAATAATGTGATTTACGTATTAATCGGATATTCTTTCTTTTTAATATCTGCCAACTATATTTTTGTAATTCTGATCTTTTTCTTTTATCATCAAAAGTTAAAACTATTCTTTTATTGTCTTTTGTGATTTGTTCTATTTGATTCCTGGTTGTGATCATCCTATCAGAAATATCTTTCATTTTTTTTTCTATGAATGAATAATTTGTCCAATTCATAGATTGAATTGGTACGGTCAATTCATGATTAATTTTATTATTAATTTTGGAATCTTTTCCATTTTTATTTGGTTCATATACTTTCACCTTCTTCAATTCAAATAATAAAATTGGATTTACTTTTTCAAGTTCTTTCATTATTCGTTTTATAACGAGAATTCTTTTGATCCATCCTTTTTTTTCTTTTGAAATTTGTATAAACCGTTTTCCTCTTTCTTTTAAGACTCTTAGAACGATAAAAAATTTCTTTTTTACCTTTCTAATTTGTCTTTGGAGTTCTTTAAAAATAGGTTCAAAAAAAGAAGGTCGTTTTCGGGGAGAACCAAAGGGAAGTTCCGCTTCCATTCCCCATACTGTTAAAAAACAAAAATTGTCTTTTTTTACTTCTTTTTTCATTGAATCCATATGATGAGATCGTACCTTCCATCTTCGCCTTCGCCAAGGTTTCAGACAAAAAGGAAATAGAATCTTTATCTGAATCCCGTCTGTTAACCAATCTTTTGGAAATTCTGTTTCTGATAATTGAACACCATTATAGGTGCACTTAACGTGCATTTCTCGATTCCATTCCTTCAAATCTTCATACCACTCGGGGAATTGGAAAAATAACATACGGCCAATATTTTTAGCTATTATCAATGAAGGTAATACAATATATTTTCTAAGAAAAGATTGTGTTACTAACATCGAACCTCTTATTGCTTGAGCAAATATAATGGTATCCCAAGTTTCGGATATTGTTATTCGATCATTTTCCTCTTTTTTATCCTTTTCTTTTGTCCCTTCTTGATCAAAATCAAAATCGGAAATTTGCAATTCCGATTCTCTACCGACCCCATTCCTAAAAGTTAGATTTATCATTTCAGAAATATCAAAAGAATTAAAAAAAAATGTTTTATCTATTCGATCCAAAAAAAGCGGGGAATGTACATTTGCTTGAAACATTTCCCAAATAACTGTTTTGCGTCTTTGAGCACGCATGGATCCGTTGATTATATCCCGACGAAAATCTGATTGTTGTGAGTAACGTATCAAAGCCACTTCTTCTGCTTCATCACTATTACTAGTAGTATTAGTATTAGTAACAGAATTGGTATTCTGATCGTTATCAGTATAAATTACTACGCGTTTGGCTTTTCTTGAACGAATTTCATGATCTTCTGTCGATTCTTCCTCATTTTCTTCCTCCTGCTCTTCAACAAAATCAAAATCATCGGCCAATTTGTATGACCATCGAGAAACCTTTTTGCTTATTTCTTCTATTCCATCTGAATCAATTCTTTTTTGTTCTGCCAATAAAGAGAATTTTTTCAAATTAAACCCAGGTTCAGACTCAAAGGATAATTCACCGATTGAAGTTAAGGAATTACCAATATAATTAGATAATGATTTCCTATCAAAGGGATTATTTTTATTTTCAATTTCTTGGGAATAATGAGGAAGTAGACCATGAATCTTATTTATCCAAAAAAGTTCTATGGAATCTTTTTTAGAAGTCATTAAATAATTTATATTTGCACGTGAATATAACTTTTTTATTGTTCCACGATATGGTCCATTAAAAAAAGGATCATACGTTTTAGACAGACATTCTTTTTCATTCTCATCATTGTATAGTCTGGTCCTTTTTTCGAGCATATCTAGAAGAAGAGATCCCTTTTCTTCTTCTAAAACTTTTATTCTACTTATCAATTCATTTTTAAAGTTGTACTTTTTTTGTTCATTTGTATAAACCCAAAAATTATATAAGTCTTCATGGCATAGTTTTTTTGTTGTGTACAAAGAAATTTTTCGTTCTATCATTTCCGAAAAAGTTGATAAACTAGGTGGATATGTAAAAGATATTTTTTCTTTTCCATCACTTGGACATGTATAAAAAAAATATTGTGACATTTCATTTCGTACAGCATTTTCAAATTGATCATTTTTTATATATCTAAATGGACGATTCCATCGTTTATAATCGAAAAAAAAAGTCATAAGAGGTTTTTCAAACCGGAAATGGGTCTTTTCTTTTTTTTCTTCTTCTTGATACCCTTCAAGATAAGAATCTTCGTCAACTGGGCTATCCTTATAGGATGTCTCTTTAAAGCGAAATTCATCTTTTGTTTTTTCCTTTCCATTCACCCGGATCTCTTCCGTTTCATCTATTTTGTCCGGATCCTCCTTTTCTTCCGAACAAAGGGAAGGGTCTTCTTCGGTGGATCCCCCTTGTTCCTGTTTAGTCTCCTTCATTTCGGAATCGGAAGTTGTTTCTACATCGCTTTCTTCCTCACTTTCTCCCTTTTCTTCTGTTTCTTTCAGTTTCTTAGTGACAATAGGCGACGGCATTCTGCCTAAATAGTAGACACAGGTGATAAAAAAGAGAATACTAAAGATTCGAGCCATAGAATTTCTCAATTCGGACACAAGGTACTTATTAGAT